ACACAACATTAGGGCCGTCCCCTTCATTCTATGCTGACCCCGGCCCGGGCTGGCTTTTTGGGAAGCCCGTTCCCACCGCGCTCACGGCCAGGCTGGCCTGCCAGCGGTAGTGGGAATTATCCCGTTCCCTGGTCAAAGGCTTGGTTGGATGCGGGATCTACTCCACGAGGAGCGGTACGGACGTAGATGATATCATCACGACCTCTCTTTTCGTACCGCTAGGGATGCTTAACGCCACTTCGCCAACTGGCGTTACCTGCGCTTTCGTGTCTCTCAGTGTGGTCAGCACTGGGTGTTTCCGAGCAGCGAGGCTTACACCCATTCGCATTAGTTCATCCAAAGTTCCTTACCCTTATGCACGAATTTTTGAATAAGCCATCTTCCTATCAAGGTTAAGGAGTCAACTGAGCATCTCAGCGGCGGGATTGAATACCCGGATCGAATCAGAGTTCACGCCGCCCGCCCTGAACAAATAGGAGGCGTGGGCCACAGGTCGCACATAAGCCGCCGGGTCGCACGACAGAAGAACACCCAACATAAAGATGCACACTCCTCCATGTGAAATATGAATCTTCATTGGAGCTTTTTGGTAGTAGTCGTGACCAACAGCCATCAGCTGTCGGCTTGTTGGTAAGGCGAGAGCTTCAAGCCCGATTTCTGGTGGCACACCCCCCACACAAGCACCATCCGACGAAGGGGGGACGGGTAAAGCTACAGGCCCAAAACCTTCGACCCTTCTTTCTAAATGGGGGTGCCCGGGGCACCTCATCTTGTCATTTCGTCGTTGCTCATTCCCGTTAGGCCGAAGTGTTTGGCGTTTCCTTCTCCGCGCCCGCTCACGCTTCGCTGACCTATCGCGTGGTAAAGAGAAGAGAGTACGAAAGAATAGTAAACGGAGCACACCGCAGAAAGATTCTAAATATGACAAGTCCCCCTTGGATTCGAGAAGAAGGAAATGAAGAACGGGAACGAAACGAAATGAGGCGTTTCTAGCTCCAGTTTCGGATGAGCTTCTCCCAATTATGTATGGTAATAGAATAGGGCGGCTTGCTCTGACCAACACTCCACTTTTTGCTCCGTCCATGGAGCGTATGAATTTCCTGGAATGTAGATAGACCAAAAGAGGGAATTCAGGGATAGGAATAGGAATTATAGTACCATTGGAAGAAGGGGCACCTGTGGGAACATCTCTACTGACGAACCATTTCAATAGTACGGGTGCTGCCGTGCCACGAGGCACGACCATGGAAGTAATGAAAAAGAAGAAGTTCTGTAGTTGGACCATCCGCTCTATCCGTTCGATTTTAGCTTCTCTAGAGAAGATGAGACGCTAAAAATGAAAGTGTTCGCAACGCATACCGAAAGGATACCAATTAAGCCGACCATTAATGACTAGTTCGAACACCAGGAGCGGTCTGATCCCTTATTTGATAAGACCGCTCTTAGAAAGATGAAACTAAACCAAACCTAAATAGTTCGGAGCCCAGCTCCAACTACTTCTTCGTAAGTGAGGTACTTCTTTCGGTTTGAATAGGGGGTCGCCCTTTTTTGGTTGAAGTAGCCATGACTTTGGTCGTAGTCAGTTCAAACACATAAACCCAGTCCACTTGCAGCCATGTTGATCAAAATGACTCAGTTTCATGACTTGACCAGTCACTCGCCCTCGTATTCGAAGATCATCTCACCCTGTGGTCGACATTCCATTCCCCTTAGTCGTAGGTGCTCGTTCTATTTTGATTTGAATGGGCCGGGTCTCCCGAGGTACATATGGCCGGGCCTTCGGGTGTCTCGGTGATACAAACAAAGAAAAGACGAATTCCAATCACATCACCGACCAATCCTTACCAAAGGAGGAAATAGAATCGAATAATCTACCTTATTTCCTTACCGTTGATTCCCCCCGCCAATCAAGCTGCACTTCCTTCTAACAAGTGGCTGAGAGTTAGCAAGCTACCTTGGCCTCTTGGCTGGAGGTTCGCTGTCCCCCTCCCATTTTCCGGTCCGGCCGCGGTACGGCACCTGAACCCGAAGCTACGATCAGATCCGATTGGATCTGATCCGTTCAGATTCCACAGATCCAGCCGATTGGGTCTGGTCCTATCCGACCCAACCCCGGAACTTAGAACGGCCGGCCTCTTTTGGACGGTATAACGGGGAGAGGGGGAGTCGTGCCCATTCTCTCTCCGGGCACGAGCAGGAACATAAAAATGAAAGACCGAATACATGTACATGACGGAACGACATATCATCGAATACGTGATCAGATTTGAAAGGCTGCCTGCAGAAATAGTTGACCGACCGCATAACAATTCATTCTTGTGTGTAGCGCGTGGGGCCATGTCTCCCGAACGATCATAGTACGGCCGCTCATCTAATATCAAAGAAAGATCCCTTCCCCCATACCATAGCCGGAAGGGATAGCGTATCTACAGAAGAGAGAGTACGGGCCCTTACCCTAAATTTAGTTTAGACGCGGCTCGCAGCCTGTGTTAAGCATGCTTCTTTGACATAAAACTAACTCTTTTTCCATTCCATTACAACAGTCGCGACTAGAAACATACGGTACGCTCTCTCGCGACTATAAAGGGCGGGGCGGTAAGCTCTCTATCAACAACAGGGGGGCTGTTCTCCTTTGTCAACTCCTTGCTTGTGTCGTTGACAAAGTAAACCGAGCCTAACCAAAGCGTCACAACATAATCCAAAGGTTGCCTTTGTCAACGCTACTAAGGACCGGGGCGAGCGGAATTCAGTAGAGGCTCGAAGAGGGGCTTACTAAGCGAAGGGCCGAAGGCGGCTTTGCTCATGAGTTAGCGGTCAAGCGGAAAAGGACCTGCTGGCTTCTTTCCGGAGCAGAGCTGCCTTGCTCGCAGCTCGCAGACAGATTAAGGAAAAAAAAGAAGCAAGTCTTGAGGGAGTAAAGAGCCACCGTTAGGTGGTTCTGAGCCAAGTGCGATCGATTGTCCTTCCTTGATAGATTGAACTCCCGTAACTCCACTCAACCAACAAAGTCAATTCAATACTCAAAGTGGAGTTACCGTACATTATCAATATCTATAAAAACAAAGGGGTAATAGTTTTTACTTAAGCCGTAAAGGTATCCTAAAGGAATGGTAGCACCACAATCCACCCAGACGCGGCCATCCTAAATGGTTCGTGCGACGGCGGCGGAGGCAGGTTCGGGATAATCTATTCAATCTTCTTCTTTTCTATCTCTTTTCTATCTTTTTATGAATTTTCCTCTTCCCATGGAACCCCCTCTCGCCTAAATTAAATGGGATGAACTTCTCCCTCTTGAAACATTTCAAGAAACTCGAGTCTTCTTTCCTCTTCTTCTTTCGGTGGAGCTTCCTCTCTAGGTTCTTCTTGCAGCCTTATCCCTTTTCAAAATTTTTCTTCCCTTAGGATCGCCTTTGGAAGCCGGAACGTAGGGGTCATGATGATCCAGTGGGAGGGATCTTCCTCACAAAGCCAGATATCATTAATAGCATTCATTGTAGTGATGGTAGGGGGATGTTGGAAATCGGACACTTCCTCGGCCCAGCATGTTGAGACCGGAGCGTGACTAGGGAGCGGGTTCTTAAAAACTCCTATTTTGGGGGTTCTTAGGAGCTTCCTGTTCATCCGCCACGTTGATTTTTCCTTATTCTATGAAATCTTGGATTTTGTGCTTCAAAGTCCAGCTTGCATCCGTAGCATGACCCCATTCATACAAGTAGGGGAAAACTCCCTCTCATAAACAAGGGGCAAGCAACAACATACTGGGGCGTGTTGGCCCCCAGCATGTTTAAGCCAAGTACCAGAACTCACAACCTGTAAAAGGCGCACTTCGGCCCCCTTTTGAGGGGCCCCCTACATAAGGTGCTACCCTATTTTCCAACGCTGGTTCGAATCCTGCTTTTATTGCCTCCCATCATCCCCATTACACCGCTCTTATTACCGTACTAGTTAGATACGCCCTCCGCCAGCTAAAGATTTACCAGCGTGTATCCGGCTAAGACTCCGTTATCTCCGAATAGGTCCCTGTAGCCGAAGATAGTGATTGTTATAGTCTGTTCCTGTCTCCCCGACACGAGAACCCACCCAACAGCGTGGTGCCATTAGTGGTCTCTTTTCAAAAGGGATTTATTTCGACCTAGCTTTGAGTCGTCCGTCCCCCCTCGGGGGATTGAGGGGGGTAACGTTCCATTACTACTCTTAGCTTGGCTTGGGACTCAACTCTTGTCTTATCAGTAGTAGTGAGTCTTCTTCAACTAGCTCTTTTTATGTTTAGAAAGAGACTCTAATATAGTATATATTACAAGTGTTCACATAGAGTACAGATATTCATGTGACTACTACAACTTTTAGATGACTACTACTAAGATAGAGTACTCGTCCTATTCGTATATCGATGACTCTTACTCAGTACTAGTTCAGTCTTGCCTCGATCACTCACTCAACAAGCACTCTAAATAAAGTCTATCTGCTTGGCTAAGTCTTATCCTCATTCACTCTTTTCGTTTGGAGGATCATTCGTTCTTCACTCTCTTGCTATTACCCGCAGGGAGCGCAGCAACCAAGGTGCATATTATCATATAGAAAGAAGCGTAGCGATTCGTACTGCCGGAAAAGTTTAGCTAACCGGCAGGCAATAGAGTAAGCCGATAGGCGCAAGCAAGCGTAGCGAATCACATAGAGTTGCCCCTACCTGCCAGCGCGCGGATAGATAGGGCGGGCGAAGCGCGAAGGGATGGATGTCTGAGCGGTTGAAAGAGTCGGTCTTGAAAACCGAAGTATTGATAGGAATACCGGGGGTTCGAATCCCTCTCCATCCGCGAGGTCATAAGTTCTCTTGCGTTATCTATAGATAAGAACGAATCGGATCGACTGATATGATAGATGGAATGGGTAGACGGTTGAGGTTCTTGTGTTATGATTTAGTTAGGACTTTGTCTCCCTTTCGTTATCTTCATCTTCCGCCCCCCATTCATACAAGTAGGGGAAAACTCCCTCTCATAAACAAGGGGCAAGCAACAACATACTGGGGCGTGTTGGCCCCCAGCATGGAAGTGGAAGGTTGGTTGATAGGCAAGTACAACGTAGAGTAGGCTTTGCAGGATCGTATTCTGCAGAATAAATGGCTAAATCGCGGAATCTGGACCTTTCACTACGATGACTTCTACTTCTCTGGCTACTCTGGTTAATCCGGCCCCCGCAACTCTTACTGGGAATTTTCGCTTTTGAAAGGGGAATTCGTAATATTGATCCGGAACATCAGACTCTTCATCTTGAAAGCTCATCACTTCCATAAAGGCTGGGTCACTACCCACTCTATAGGATATAGGATAGGTTGATAACCACTCTATGTGAAGATAGCCCACTCCCTACACTATAAAAAGTTGGGCTCGTTACGCTCCATGCGTATCCACAGACAGATATGCAGAGAGGTATGGCATACAAGTAATACGTCAGGAGAGGGAAAAACTATGTCTACCCCGCTCTGTTATGAGTCTCAGGCTGTCTGAATAGGCAATGGAAAACCGTCTATCAATGGCATATTTGTCGCTTATCTTTCTGGCCTGTACTGGCTAGCTGCTCGGAGGGTTAAGGCGAGGGGATAATAAACTACTCGGGCGTGGGACTCTTAGGAAGAAAGAGCTTCCTCTCTGACTACGTCGGGTGCTGCGCATCGCCACAGCGAACGCTTATACAGAGAACACGAAAAGAGCCCGGTGTTGTTCAGGACATCACCCGTGCGAGAGTCAGACTTCCCCCCTCTCCTAGTTTCATCCAACCGAACTCTCATACATGCTATTAGCTTACCACCTTGCTGCCCTACTTACCGCTTTCTATGCCATGCTTGTTTGAAGCACCATGCCCTTCGTGTTGACCGGGCGCGGCTACAGCAGTAAAGAGGCCCGGCTCCCGAGCGGAGAAGCTTAAGTCAAGAGCTCAGGTAGCTGAGAAGACTCAGAATAAGCCACCCGCTATTACTACATCTATAAGAAAGAAGCGGTCCCCCCCGCCGCCCCCCCCAGCTATACATTGATTGCTAGCTCAGTACCCTCTCGATGATAGAGGACCGCTGATTTCAGAAGCGAAGCAACCACACGGCTAGGCTCTCGTCGATCCACATCCCGCAGCAATGGACTAAGTTATCGGCCAACCGGTCGGTCCTAGCCATAGTAAGGGCTTGGTCTATCACGAAAGCAAGTTGGAGGAGCAGCAGTTTACTCAGTTGATCGAGAGCAAGACCCAGCCGCAGAAGCACCCGCGGCATGGCGTGGTAGGAAACAAAGGCAGAGGAAGAGGCTAAGGCGGCTAAAGCAAGGGCAAAGGCAGGAGCGGAGCCCCTACCTCTATAGTGGCAAGGGCAAAAAAAAGCAGCATCGAAGGAAGAAGCAAATAAAATCACATTAAACGATGCCAATGCCGAGCATCACCTCGAACTACGATCATCATGTCGTTGATGCAATCGATGCGATTCACCCACCCATCCTGCCGATTCGTAATCATTATGTCTCGTATTGCCCATCCATCCCTATGCCCACCCACCCCCATCTCCCAGCATGCTACACGTCGCTCGCTCATAGACAGAAATCCCGAGCAACTCAAGCAACGAGATCAACAACTAGCTCGGATGCTGGTGGTTGAGGATCCATGGCTTAAGCAGGAACTGTATCTACTGCATTTCATTCTGAATAGTCTACTGCACAAAGAAGAGAATAAAAGGTTTTTATTTGAAGGGCTGGCTCTCGACTACGAAATGCAGGCTTTTCAGTGCTGCTTCCTTAGGCCGAGGATGATGCCGCTACCCCTCACTTACTCCAACCAAGAATCTGAAGGAAGAGCAAAAAAAGGTGAAAAATCTAGAGAAAAAGCACTAACAGAGACTAGGAACAACAAGGCAAGAACTGGAACAGCAGCTACGGAAACCGAAGCTGGAACAGGACAATCTCAACGAAGCTGAGACTGGACAATCTACAAAGGCCTACCGAGCTGTAAGAACCACGGGCTAAAGTCGATAAAATAGCGTAGGCCTTTTTGGAGTCTCTTTCCTTACTGGCGGCGCCTTATTATTTATCAGATTTTTGGTCATTTGCAGCTGGAAGATCCCTAGAAAGAGGAAAAACAGCGTCTATCCGGAGCATCTGGAACACCTGTAGGATCACGATCATCAGTAACTGCATCACGATCACGAAGGTCGGAATCTTCAGCTCAATAATCTTCACCTTCATCTCTCTAATCAAAATCATAATCTCTCTCTTGATCATCATAATCATAATCCTAATCTCGATCTCGTCCTGTAACTTTGCCTGGGTCATCTGAAGCTAGCTCTGATGCTGCTAGTTCAACAGGTGCTGCTGTTGGATTACTGGTATTAGAAGTGGCTGCTACTACTGGAAAAGTTGCTACTTTATTTTCCAATATAGGTAGGGGCCTACGGATATGAAACAACTGGATCTGCTTCTGCCGGTCCTTGCCTCTGCTTTCGCTCCTTCGACTGCTTTAACGGCTGCTTGTGGTTCATGAACATCCACCATTGCTTCCATTCCACCTATGCTTCTGTTTACTACTCGGATGCTTCCTTTGCCTCTCGATCCCTTTTTTCTTTATCTGCATCTGGATTTTTTTCTAGAACTGGAAGGCATGTTGCTGGACTGGACAAGGTGGTGCTGGTGAAAGACCTGGTAAAATACCAAAGCCGTGGTGCATAAAGTGCATGAAGTCGGAACAGAGGCAGATGCGCAAAATCTCGGAACACATTCTCGATGTGCATAAAGTGCCGGATGTGCTAATTGTTGATAGTAGCCCTTATGGCCCTTATGGGTGATGCCTCTGCCTCTTTAAGGTGAGACCTTTCATGCTTATGGTGGAAATGCAATAGGATTTACTAATAGGTGGATCGGCTGCTCAAATTAGATATGCGTATAGATATGCTACTAAAATGGGTACTGCAACCCTAGCTACTGGCTTTCCAACAACGGGCTCTGGATCTCGATCTGACAACAGACATACCAAACTACCCCACCCGGATGGTGGCCACTTCACCGCTATAGATAAATTATACCAGAGTAAGGGTAGTAACCTATGCATCGTATAATGAGACAAGCGCTCCCTCCGGAAAGAAAAATAAAAAGCATAAGAAACTACTGCATGGCTTCATCAGTGGCTTAACCATAAAGAATCAAGAGCGGAATCAACGGCATAATCTAACTCGTAAGCAACATAATCGACTGCGGAATCAACAGGATCCTATGCCTTTGTTGCCCCCGCGACCGGCCACTTTAATGGGTTATTCAACGGGCAACGAGCTATCGAACTGCTGCTCCTGGAACAGCTCTCAGGTATGGAACTGCTCGCTTTGGCACTGTAAGTGGATCAGTCAGTTAAACAATCGCTGCTGCTGGATTTTTCACGGAATCTACAACAACAAACACAGGAAAAACTTCTAGCGTAGCTACTGGCGCCTACTAAAAGAAGGGGGATCTAAAGTCTCAAACTGCTTGCTTCGGTCGAGATCCATATTCTTAGAGTAGTGATCGAGAGCCTGATTATGACGTTCGTTAGCGTGACCCTGCGAACGGAAAGAGTGAGCCAACCGAAAACCATATACGCAATAAGCAAAGCAAGCACCAGTACTAGAGTAAGTTGTTCCAGATCGAGAACCAGCCCTAATAGCAACAGAGGCAAGGATGGCAAGAGCAAAGCAAGCAGTAGACCTTGCAGCTAATCCAAGATCAAGACCCAGCATAAGATCCATACCTAGTAAAAAGACCAAAAGGATCATAAGTAGCTAATACGTAAGAAGCACGCACCAGTCACATACCCTGTAGTAGGACCTGCACCATAAGCTAGGGTTGCAGGAGCAGAGCAAGAAGCATATCCATACGTTGATCCAGTCAAAGAACCTGTAGTAGTGACATTAATACCAAAAGCATTACAAGAGCTAGTCCTTTATCCAGTTTTTTAACGAAGAACCAGTTGACTAAGTTACTGTTCCTTAAGCATAACCTGTAGAGACCACAGATCCATATCCAGCTGATACGAGGGTGACAGTACGAGTACCAACAGTAGCATATCCAAGTACAGATCCTATAGAAGCAAAGGTATAAGCATAGCCAAGACCAGTAAACCCACACCAGCAGTCGATCTAGCTTTTGATGATATTGGCAATGCTATTGAGGATGTTATTGAAGCACCACTACAACCACCAATAGCAGTTGTTAAACCAGTAGCTCTAGATCGAGATCGAGAGCCGGATGCACCAGTAGTCAAGGCATAGCCAGTTGGTTTACCATCACTAGAAAGGGAAGAGGTAGCAGCATATGATCAACCACCAAACGTAGATTAGTTCGATCAGCAGCACCTAACAAGTAGTTAACAGTGCAGTCCCTCGCTTTGGCTTAGTCACCCTCTCTTATAGCTTCATAGTCGGATGCCCATGGTTTTTATTCTCAGTTTCGTGATCAAGATCGTGATTGGTATTTTAGTGATCGAAAGGAAGAGTCTGAATTTAGGGATCGAGACCCGTACCCTTTAGCTTCCCTTCGTACGGTTATAGACCTAGAAGTAAAGGCAGGAGCATCCCTTCCATTTCGAGAGCTAGAAGCAGGAGAGCTTGTTGTTTACCCATAAGCTGCAGTGAAAGGTCCAGCATCAGTCGTTTCAGCAAGTGGTTAAGCCCAACATCAAGGAACTATTAGTACGTTGTTGAATGGACCCATTCGAGAACAATTAGATGATGACCAAATTCTCAAAGATTGGCATTCCTTATTTGATTCAACAACGGTCGAATAGTTCCTTGATGTTGGGTAAGTGATTGTTGAATCCTTGCCTTGGAAGAAAAAGGTTTGAGATTCGTGCAAGCTGATCCATTATCGGGGCTCAATCCCGACCCTGCCGGATCATTCCTTTTTCCGGTATACGAAATAGGGGACTTCACTAAGTCGTCCATTCTAAAAAAATCTTGCTTGTAATCAGAGGAGAGATTCTCAATTCAAGAGAAAAGCAAGGCAGAAAACCCCCGTCTAATCCCACCGGCTCTTCCTTTCCTCCTCTATTTTTATTTAGCCCTTACCAAGTTCATTATATTTTCCCCAAGGTGGAAATAAGTCGCTTTAATTCCCTCTAATAGTCTTTCTTTTCTCTCTTCCCTCCTGTGGAGTCGACGTTCCGAAGGCTCCACTTTACAGGCTCTAAGTCAGTGAATCTCTACTTCCCGCCCTTAGGTAAGTAAGTAAAGAGATCTTTCCTTTCGGTAAGTAAAGGATTCCTTCTGGCCTTCTGCTCTGGTAGCTAAGTAACTCTTCTCTTTCCTTTAGTAGGAATAGACAAGTCTCACTCTTGCCCTTCATTAATAGGAAAAAAATGCAGAGGTCAGCTTGTTTTAGGTCATAAAGGGAATAGGTTTCTATCTCACTTGAAGACAGGGAATTGATATCTCACTTAATGACTGGGAAAGGGACACGCCTAACAAAGGGCGGATGTCTTCCGTGATGGAGCAGGAAAGAGAGAGTCAACACCCATCTCAATATACTCATCTTTGGTAAGAAATAGTGCATATTGATGTTTTCATCAGTGAAATTTAGTGTGAATTAGTGTTATGTACCATACCTTTCTCCCTTTGAGATAGTAAGCGAGTGCATACGAGAGTTTTCAGATCGGATGGAAAAATATGAAATGCTCATTTTCGGCCCGCTCGAGATGAATCTCAAACCTAGACCAAGGTCTTTTTAGAAGTACGTGACTACTCTCAACCGATGGTAGTTCTGATTAAGCCCACTATTGTTCCACTTGGCCCTAGACGTTACGAGATAAAAGAATGATAAAGAATAGCAATTACGTGATGCCTTAATTACGATATCCTACGGTCTTTAATTACGACTCTTATGTAATGTTATTACTCTTCTTATGGATCGTATTCATATTCTGAACCTTATTTTTTCAATAACCAGTTTGATAAGAATAATGAGTAAAAATTTTGTTTGAGTTTTTAGTAATGACTAAGAATTTAACATAGCCACGGATATAAAATATGGAGTCAATCGGTGTTAAATCTCAAAGAGGAATATAATATGTACCCATAAAGACTCTAACTCTCCTTTCTTCTTCGCCCTCCCTCTTTCGTTGTGTTTCGTCTTCCTCTGTAAATATTTATATAGAATGGAAAATAAAAAGAATCTCTTTTTTTTTTTTTATAAGAAAGATTTGATATATGTCCAATCTCTAGTGGTGGTGGGACCAACCAAGATGTATGTCGTCCGACCCGACCTCAGACTGTTTCTTCCCGACCTATTTGACTCTCTGGCCGCAGTTATTTAGGTGGTATTCCGAGATTGAAGAGATCGAATTCCTCCCGGGAACACACGAAACAAAGATATGAACTGGGTAAATGGAAATGGAAAAGAGATGTTTCCAATTCATAAAAATCAGAAGCTTTTTCTAAATCCATATGATCCACTAAAGTAGATCGGTATTGTCCATATAATGAAAGCAGATCTTGGTCCATGGAGTCCCAAGAAGGTAGGAACTCCAACCGGTCCGATGCTTCTTCGGCCAAATACAATATACAAGTGGGACCTGCACTATGAGCAAGCTGTGCGAAAAACCGCTTATTTTTTCCGGTTCCGCAACAACTTGGGCGAAATGGGGTTCTACCGGGAAACCATGGATTTTTGAGTTTTCGCCATTGGTTACTGGTCGAGCCACTGGAATGGAATGAGATAGGAATCTCTGGAGATCTTTCCTCTCCACTTACTCGTAACAGGCTTTCCCTCTGTAGAAGACTTCTTCCGAATGGCATAATTGTCCGATTTTTCTCCTCGATCTTCAAAGAAGCCCTTTACTGTAGTGGGGCTCCTCCTACTCCTCCTTCTCCTTTAGGATAGGATCGTCGTTGGTCCTTCTTTCACTAATGATCTCACCATTTTCTAGTAGTTCGCGCGAACGCGCGAGGGACTATCCTTTCTCTCGCTTGCGCTTGCTTTTCACTCTCAAGACAACGGTCTCTCTCTTCTATAAAGCGAAGCAAAGCGCATGGCGCTGAAGTGAAGAAAGCTCAATAAACACACACGAACACGATGCAGGGCATAGCATAAATGAGACCGCTGATCATATAAAAAAAATATTCTTTTCGATTTAGATAAATATGCTTGACCTTTCTCGATGCTTTTGGGTGACTCACCAACCGCTTGCTCCGCTCACGGATCCTGTGCCTCTGGGTTGGGTACCGATCCCGATCAACAGTCTCCTTCCTCTCCTGGCTGGTCGAGTATCCCCACCTCTCCCGTTACCTATCGGTTTAGAGCAGCCAGCCCGTTGGGGCCGGGCGAGCCTTTCTTCAAATCCCTCCTTAACTCAAAATAGATTATTCACTGGACTGGATAGGTCTACTTCGATGGATAGATAGCGTCAACTACCAGACTTCCGGATGAGCAGCAAGATGCGCTGTTATGCCATGAGATGCGCTGTCTCACGGGTTGTTCAAAGCGGCTAAGAGGTTCCACCTCCCCCAATAGTGAGTACGGGGGGAGAGGGCTCGGATGGGCAGAGGTCATCATGGCTCCTTACGGTCGGCGGATAGGATATACAGGATTTGTAACGACGATCGAATAATGGAGACAGGAGAAGGGATAGGGGATGGGAGAGAAGGAGGCGGGGTTCCGGGAGAAAAGAAAGATAGTGGAACCGGTCGATCAGTGAAGAAATATAGAAATAGAGGTCCACTTAGTTTAGTTGTTCCCGACTCAGCAGCGGAGAGCCCTGCAGGTTCGATTCAAAATAGCCTTTTCTATCTATCCCCCCTCTAACGGAAACTCCCCCGAATCGAGAGAAAATCCCTGAAGTCATCTCATCTGCTGGATAGGTGGGAGCATAGGCTTTATGCATTTAAACAACCAATAGCTTTAGGCGGGGTTGAGGCGATCTTAAGACTGTGCGTACCGAACCCAGAGAATCGAAGTGGAGACTCTGCCTTTTAATCTCCTGATACTGAATACGTTATTGCTTGGGGTGAGGGCGGGGGCATTCGAGGCGATGAGATCTGTTGAATTAATTGGGTGAGCAAAGCCCTTCTCCTTGTGTTGGTCGATATCGTGGGATTCAAGATGGGTCTGGAACGACTGGTGGTTGAATCAATCGAAGGAATCGGGTCCCAAAGGAGGGGAGGTGATGTTGTTATTTCGTGGAAAGGGTGCAACACCCGAACCCTTCAAAGAAAACGGAGTATACAGAACGAGTCCTTTTAAAGAACACGGAGTAAAGAGAACAAGCCTGAGAGTTTAAGAAGCCCACCTTATATACGATAAAGGAATCCGCTACTTTTTGGAACGGAATGAAATATCTATCGTGGAGCGGTGAAGCCGGATTGAGTCAGTCCCCCCCATCCTAGACAAGCAAATGGATTGAGCAGCCCGCCCTATCTACAGCCTCTAGGGAGAGATCAATAGCCAGACCTAGAAGAGGAAGAAGAATTTAGGGAATCAATGAGAGGCCCCGAGGAATTGGTTGATTGCACACTTCGATAAGTGAGAGATACGCCTGAGAATTCGATAAGTGATTGACCCGGCTCTCCCCTCAAGGGTTAGTTCAGCCTCTACACCCTCCTACAGTAGGAGAGGGATGGATTCCCATGGTTCCGGGGACTCGGAGTTGGGCCAGCTAGAGATGAGAGGTTTGGTTCCGCTTCTCTCGTTAGCTTAGCTGGCACGGGAGGAGTGGATTGAATATCTGATCGCCTTAATTTCCCCTTCTGTCTGTTCCTTTTGGACCCGGAGATGAGGTGGGCCACTCGATGGTTGGTTGGGAAGAGTAATCACCGGATCTATTAGATACGTAGTAAAAAATAGAGTTCATGGCTCCGGGAGTCCCTACTGTTGATGGAAAGATAGATGCAGAAGCGCCCAGGAAAGATATTTGGAGAGTGAGATGCGCACTGGCTTCGGATCGGAACAGGGACCGGGAGAGTTTGATGGTTTCCGTCACGGGTACTCATGACTGATGGTGGCTCCTCGCTGACTCGAATGATATGAGTTGGTTGGTACTCGCCTCCTTCGGCCTCATGGCTCGTTGCTTCCGGAGAGATTGCCGAGTAGGTATGAATGCACGAGCTAGAATTGGTTCACTCGTTCTTGATGGCCTGGCATCAACCAACAAGTGGAGATGGATAGCTGGGCTCATTTCCCACATCGGATCCAGCAGAGGAGAGCTTTGGTGGCCAGTCGGAGGGTTCTGGTTATGCTGAACTAGTCGGACTTTGATCACTGCAGTAGCTTACTTCCTTTCCGATGCCTAGGCAGTCATTGGACTCGACCTTCCCGGTTCAGGTTGATGGAAAGGAAGACATAGGAGGTTCCATTGCCTTGGCTGTTTCTGCTGTTTAATGCCTCTAGTCGGGAGATAAAGAAGGGACTGGTCAAGGGAAATGCAGAGCTGGGTCTTGGGATGCCCATTGATTTGAGGGAATGGAACCACGGCACGCGGGGCCACATCGGTAGGTTCTGAGCTGCCAGGTCCGACCTCTGCCTTGGAGTTGGATGTGAGCAGTTGCTGCCTGGCCAGGAGAGGAAGAAAGAAGAAATGTTGGTACCGGTCGCTGATGAGCGCTGCTATGGGTTCACTGGCTAGAGAAGGAGGGGCCAGAAGAAAGAGAGTTTGGGTCACCAGGATAGAGAAGAAAAGGTATTGGATCTGCTTGCTCATGGTCATTGCCGCATCGGAACGAAGAGACTTATAGGTTTTGGCTGGGGAGGAGATCCGCAGGTGGCTTAATGGCCTTCACATCCGCTTCTGCTGCGAGGATGCCATGCGCTTCCTCTGCACATTCTAGGAGATTCTAGAAGTATGAACAAGTGGGATCGGGGCCAGAAGGTGGAGTTGCCTTCCACTCGTTCCTATCTGTTCCAGTTGGGAGAGATGCAGAGGGGCCAGTGGACGGGGAGAACGGGAGAGAGAGAGAGATAAGATCGAGGTGGAAAGAAAGAGGGAACGGAGAGAGGATAAATCATGGAAAACAGATTTTTAGTTGAGCTCGTGTATAAAAAGCCCTTCTATTCCCAGCCCGAACCCCGCCCTTGCCGCTGACTCCCAGGTGCATTGGAAAGAGATAGCTTAGGAGGTCGAACTGCAGCTTCTTTGGTTGAGGGCAGATGTTTAGTCAATTGGGCCTGGTGAGATGGGGACATGAGATGCTGCTGGGATAGGTGGGACTGGAATCGAGGGTCCGAAGGAGATTGGGGCTGGAAATAGAGATGTTGAGCCGGGAATGGCTGGGCTCTGAATGATGCTTAGTGTTCCCCGCCCCGCATGAGTTGGGCAAGGCTTGTTGATCCGCCCCTCCGAGAGCTGCTACACCTGGTGAAGGGTGAAAGGGAAGCCGGCCACAGGAGAGAGCCGGAAAGAGAGAAATGGAAAACACTGGAACTTGCAAGAGTGAGTTGCCCTTTGCGTCCCAGGGGCTGGTGGTTTGTCAGACCTGCTTAGCTTGCCCAGGGTCAGATAGATCAGCAGATGGAACTTGGATCCAGGAGCCTGAGCTTCGAATGATGGTTTTTGGCCGAAACAAGAGAGATAATAAGATCCAGGTGGCTTAGCTGCTAAAGCGGTTGAGGAGAAGTCGATGGATTAGTGGAGCGGGGCCGGGATCGGGTAAGATTGCAAACTCAGGAGCTTAGAAACCACGGGATAGAAGCTGCCATTGGCGACTCAGTAATCCGCACCCCCTCCTGCCGGAATTAAGGTGGGGGCGTAGTTGCCCGGTTAGTTAGCCACCTCAGGTCTCACTATGGCCATCTCACTAAACCGATAAATCTTCCTACCTACCCCTACCCAGCTTACGATCCATCGGCCTGCGTAGCTGTATTCGAATGTGAAGGATCCAATCGAGACAGGAGTAGGAGCATATCTGATTAGAGAGAGAACGGGGTCGATACAGTATGGATGATTCGGCCGAGAAACCAGCACCCGTAGTGGCGGATACGGGGACATATCCAGTCCCTGATACGGGTACGAATCGAGATGCATACGCATATCCAAGCCGTTAGTCGCATATCCAGCCCGGCCCGAGACCGGAACATGTGTTAGAAGCCCGGACTCCGGTCGGGTGTACGCGGGTGCAATGGCCTGGGATACTCATAAAAAAGTAGCTTGCTTGCCTCTCGTCACTTCTTTCTCTCCTTGACCTTGGCTCGAAGTCATTGCATTCTGGCACTTCTCGATCTAAAGTCAACACCCAGCCGGGGGGAGGGAAAAGAAGAGAAGAGATGCATCCGGTTCCCCTTTATCCTATTCGCCCACCAATTAGACTAATTTGAAGTGGGAGTATTGAATGGTTCCAAGAGAGTGAATCGATGGGACTGTTCATTCTGCTTCCAACCTTGGATCTGGGATTTCGAGTCCTGTTTGTCCGTCGGACTTCCGTGCCAGCAGGGTTGAGAAGAGAAGAAAAGGCAAAGGACTGTATCCGAAAGACAGGCAGATAGGTTGGATGCTCTTTATTTCCATTCGACACTCGACTTATTAGTTCGATGGAGAGGAGACAGACAAAGACTGGGAGAGATGGATAGCGAGACCGGGCACTCTCGGTCAAGGGAAAGAAAGCCTTAAACTAAAGCTTCCTCGGTTCAACACCTTTCATCGTGAATGACCAGGCCAATTCGAGAAGAAGCCGATCTTGGAACAGACGGGGGGGGGAAGAAAGCCACCTGTAGCTCTGGTTCCGAGACATTGTGCTTTCCACCGGAGTTACGTGAATCGATCAATCGACAACTGAAAGCCGGTCCCCTCCTAACGGCTGAGATGGGATGAGAAGCTATTCTAGTAGTAGACCGACCCTAACCTTCCTCTGCTTTGAGCCCGGGAGGAGATCTACTTCCAATGAATGAATCCCTTCGCTCGTTCGGATAAGCGCTTTTCCTCGACCGATGTCTTCCACCGTTTCGGTGGGCAGGAGCACAAGCCTTTATTTCGGGGATGCCGCTGGGTTCCAAACCTTCACTACTTGCTTTTCCACCGTCCCGAGTGAAACAGGATCTTCGATTAGGGACTCCGCAAGGGGATAAGGAGTGTAAGGAGTAGTTCCGTGGCTGGGTAATTGGAAAAAAATGGCGAACGGAGACTCATGCTGATAGGTAAACGGGTTCTTACCTCGCTGCCTCGACCCTAGCAGCCCTGGCTGGATCAAACACATCTCGAGCTGCTTTCACCTTTACTGCGGGTACCAATACCAGTCGCGAACTACTGCTTTTACTCGATCCACTGTATCAATAGGATATTAAACTTTCTTTTGACATTCTTCCATTTTTTTACTTGACTGGTTATTCCATAACTGGAAGGGCTGTTGGGACAGAAACAGAGCGAGGGACAGCTACAGGGTATGGGTCTCGATCTCGAAGGGCTCTAGATCACGATCACGAAATTCAATGGGCTCTGCTTGCAACAAGCTACGGCTTTTCAGCGCTGGGAGAGGTCCGAGCGAGAGCGGTCTTAAGACTTCCTGAGATCTACTAAGGGAACACACTCAGTTCATAAACCGATGGCATCAGTAAGACCACTACTCTCTCTTTCCGTCAGTCAAACCTCTCTTAAGAGCAGTTTGAAGACTTTCTTCGATATACTAACGGAGCCCTCAGGTGAAAGAAGAGGTCATTCTCCTAATGGTTGCGAAGAAGGTATTCATGAGAATAGGTTCTTATTCAATCTCTCTTTCTGTCCGTTCAACAGACAGTTTTTCTTCTTCAAGTGAAAGCAGATGATCTTCTCTTTGACTAGGTTACTTCTCTTTAGTCGAGTTAATGTAGCTATGCTATTCCTAGTCTTGATCTCTTCTCTGAACTCTGGTAAAACAACTAGTTAACAACAACTTAGGTTGAATTCCGGCTTGTAGTGAGAGGGCAGGCCCTGGATTCGATCAATGGGATTCCCCTTCCCCGGCTGGATAGGGATAAATGGATAGAGACTTGGCCCCTGCTGGGAGATCACTCGTCGTTTGAATCCTTTGCACCCT